ACCCCCAGCTCCAGAAAAGTCGGGTTTTCATTGTAGTAGTTGTAAAAATACAATAGAAGATATAGAAGATATGGATGATTATGAATTGCCATTTAATTTTGCTAATGAATGGTACACTTTTAAGAATACTCATGTATGGGTTTCTACGAACAAAGAAAAGGAAAAAAAAGAAAAAAAGGAGTTTCTTAATCGAATTAAATCTCTAGAGAAAAAATCTAGTTTTTTGAATAGACTCGAAACAAGAACCCGACTGTGTAATGATGATTCTAGAAAAAAATATTTACCAAAAAGTTATGATCCTTTCTTGAGCGGATCATGGCGAAAAACAATCGACAAAAATTCAATCCTCAAACAAGTTTCGACAAAAAATTTTATAGAAAAATTTCAAATAAATCGAATTCATCAAATCCTCGTTCCGTACACCGACCACGAACAATTAGAACTAAAAATGGAAAAAAAAAGATTTGATGATCAAAATTCAGAATCAATAGACTCAACGGATTTTTTCACAGTGATTAAAAAAGCTATTTCTCGCAACCTTATTATTTTTCCCTATTTGTCCTACGCTCACACTTGTTATTTTTGGGGGAAGCTTCTTTTGGACAATCTCACCGATGCCTGTGGTTTTTTTTTTCCTCATCCCGCCGGGACGCCTTTTATGGAAAGATTGAGTTTTCTTAAAAAACACTTCTTTGCAATGCGTAGGAATCGTATAGAGTACTTCGAATATTATTCGTATATTGTAAATGAAAGACGTCGTACTCTTTATCCACGCAGATCCCCTTCTAACTTTAATTTTACAAATTGTACAAGTTCCGGCTTTTCTCTTTTTTTCTTTCTTCGGAAAGATTTTTGGAAACAAAAAAAGGATCCTCTCAATTATGAAAACTTAGAAAAAAAAAAGTTAGAAAGAGAAAAGGAAAAAATATATGAAAACTTTTTTTTAAAAAAATTATTATTATTTTTACCTCATGCTAATAGTCAAAACATACGCACAAGTCAAAATAGAATAAACGAAATCAGTAAAATAATTCCCCGGTGGGAATACGAATTAATTACTGACGAAGACGATATGGAAACAGAAGCGGACGATTTGGAAATTCGTCCAAGAGAAGCCAAATGGGTAGTGATTTTTACTGATATCAAAGAGACGAAAGACGCTGCGGATGAATCGGAAGACTTGACTACGATACGTTATTTAGAACAACCAGACTTTGATCGAGATCTAATCAATGGGTCTGTGCGGGCGCAAAGGCGCAAAGTAGTTATTTGGAAAGTGTTTCAAGGAAATGCGCATTCACCCCTTTTTGTGCATAGAATAAAAAACTCCATTCTCTTTTCTTTAACATCTACTATGTTTGATATGTTTAAATTTATTAAATCAATTTTTCGAACTATTGTAGAGTCTACAAATGAACAAACAAAAATAGAAAAAGAAACAAAAATAGAAAAAGAAACAAAAATAGAAAAAGAAACAAAATATATAAGAGACGAAGGCAGGCAAATGAAGATAGCAGCGCGTTGGGAGACTCATAATTATGGGCAAGCCATAAGATCTTGTTTGTTGCTAATTCATTCTTTTTTTAGAAAATATATTCTATTCCCTTCATTAATAATTGGAAAAAATCTTGGACGTATATTCCTACGCCAACGTCCTGAATGGTCTGAGGATTTTCAGGAATTAAATAAAGAGATGCATGTTATATGTACTTATAATGGCACTTCATTATCAGACGACCTAGAATTTCCTGAAAATTGGTGGGTAGAAGGTCTTCAGATCAAAATAATATTTCCTTTTCGTCTGAAACCTTGGCATAACCGCGAATCTTGTGCAATTGAAACAGTAAAGGAGGCTGTTTCTTTTTTAACGGCTTTTGGACTGGAAGCTAAAGAACCTTTTGGTTCGCCCCAAAAAGGACCTTCCTTTTGGAAACCCGTTTTTAAAGAACTGGAAAAAAAAGTTGGAAAAATGAAAAAGAAGTATTTCAAAGGAAAAAAAAAAATACTTGAAAAAGTTTCAAAAGAAAACCTAATTCAATTAAGAGAAATAGAAATCTACGAGTCGAATGAAATTCCAAAAGAAAAAGATTCCATAATCGGCAAAAAAATAATGAACCAATCTTTTAGTCAAACAGGATCACCAGGTTTGACAAATTCTTCATTGAAAGAAAAAAAAAATAAAATAAAAGATCTGACTGAGCGAATAGGGACAATTAGAAATCAAATAGAAATAATTGCAAACAAGAAAAGAAAAAATGATAGGAGTCCTAACAAATCAAGTTCTAATGCTAAAAGCTTAGAAAAATGGAAAATATTAATAAAAAGAAGAACTATTCAATTAATTTCTAAATTTCCTCTTTATTTGAAATTTTTCATTGAACTAATACATCGACATATATTTTTTTCTACTGAACTAATATATCGGCATATATTTTTATCTAGCATTGAATTGAAATTTTCAGGGATATGTAAATTTTTTTTTAATAGTTCAGATATTAATACCCGTCTTAGGTTAATAAAAAACATTATTGAGAAATCCCTAGACCTAATTACTAAAAAAAAGAAAAAACCAATTCCCTTTAAAAAGCCCCTCGATAACATTAGGCATATTAAAAGCAATTTTCATATTTTTTTTGACTTATCCTGCGTGTCACAAGCATATGTATTTTACAAATTATCACAAATGCAAGTTACTAATTTGGAAAAATTAAGATCTGTTCTTCAATATCAAGATCAAGGAATCTCTTTGTTTCTTAAGCCCGAAATAAAGAATTCTTTGGAAAAACAAGGAATGGTCCATTCCAAATTAAAATTAGATGATAAGACACTTCCAAATTATGAACAAAATCAATGGAAAAACTGGTTAAGAGGGTATTATCCATACGATTTATCGTCGATCAGATGGTCTAGATTAATGCCTGGAAAATGGCGAAATACTTCCCGTCAGCCTTGTAAAAATATAGAAAAAAGGGAAAAATTAAGCAAATGCAATTCATATGAAACAGACCAAGTAAGTAATTCAAAAAAAAAATGGGAAGTATACAAATTATCGAATCAAAAAGAAAATTTTCAAAAATATTATAGATATGATCTTTTAGCAGATAAATTTCTTAACTCCGAAAAATTCAAGGAAAAAAATTTTGGACTTACGTTTCAAAGAAATAAGAAACGAGAACTTTTTTGTAACACGCATGAGGACCCACTTTATGATATTCTGAAAACCACCCCTATCTATAATTATGTGGATATGCTAGTTGTGGAAAAAATGGTAGATAGAAAATATTTGCGTTGGAAGAATTTGTATGGCAGACAAAAAATGGATATTGAGTCCTCTATCACGACTGATGCCAATAAGAATCAAAATATGCAAAGGGAGACTCATAAGTACTTGAAAATATCTATTTCAAATGCATATTTTCATATTTGTTATTTTAGACTTCCAGACAATCTCCCAAAATTACACAACGTTTTTGTTGACTGGATGAGAATGAATGAAAAAATGCTAAATTATTCTATCTCGAATCTAGAAGGTTGGTTCTTCCCAGAATTTGTCTTATTTCATCAGGCATATAAAATGAAACCTTGGTTTAGACCAAACAAATTACTTCTTTTAAATCTAAATAGAAATGAAAAAAAAAAAAGCAAATTCAAAAAAAAGCAAGGAAATCAAGAAGAACCCCAAAAAGGAAAATATTCTGGATCTGTTTTGTCACAACAAAAATCTAGTGAAGAAAATCCTGTAAAATTAGCCATGAAAAAGAAACAAAATGAACTAGATTCCTTCCTAGAACGTTATTTACTTTTTCAATGCAAATGGTGGGACGATACTGCGGACGAAAGATTGCTGAATAATCAGGAAATATATTGTCTCCTGCTTAGACTGAGAGATCCAAGAAAGATTATTCTATCTTCAATTCAAACAAGAGAAATGGATTTGGATATAATAACAATTCATCCTAGTCTAACTTGTGCAGAATTGCTCAAGAAGGGAATATTGATTATAGAACCCATTCGTCTGTTTGGAAAAAATGATGGACTATTTTTTATGTATCAAACCGTAAGTACTTCGCTGATTGATAAGAGTAAGTACCAAACAAATAAAAAATACCAAGAAGAAAGATATGTTTCTAAGAATCGTTTTGATTTCCTTATTCCTGAAAATATTTTATCCTTTAGACACCGTAGAAAATTGAAAATTCTAATTTCATTAAATTCAAAGTATCGAAAGTATGAAAATAGAAATCTAGTATTTTGGAACGGAACGAACAGAAAAAACAGCAACCAAGCTTCGTCCGAGAATAAAGGTCTTAATATAGAAGAAAATCCATTAATGAAATTAAAGCTCTTTCTTTGGCCTAATTATCGATTAGAAGATTTAGCCTGTATGAATCGGTATTGGTTTAATACCAACAATGGCAGTCGTTTCAGTATGTTAAGGATCCATCTATATCCACAATTAAAAATTCATGGATAATAACTCTATATCCGTATATCATATACTTTCTATTATATATGATATATGGGTATATGAAAATATGAAAAAATATAGGGTATTCGAAAGAAATATGGGGACCACACATTTTAGTCTTCCCTTTCATTCATATATCCAAATCCAATCCAATATCAAATGAATAATGGGGGACTTTAATCTCGAAATGAATCAATAGAACTTTTTTTATTTTAGTTCTAAAGCCTTTAATGGAAAAATGTACTAATCCTTTTCTACCTCTATCTCAATCCAATTCAAATTTGGATGGATTGATTTGAATCCAGAAAATTAGTAGTTTTCAAATAAAATAACTTAGAATTCTATTTTTGTATATACCCATTAAAATTAATGGCATTATTATTACTGATCGGTAAAATCCATATCTTTCAAAAGGAAGGGGGAATTTTTATATGGTAAAAAATTCATTCATTTCGGTTATTTCTCAAAAAGAAAACACAGAAAACAGGGGGTCTGTCGAATTTCAAGTATTCACTTTCACCAGTAAGATAAGTATCCTTACTTCGCATTTGCAATTACACAAAAAAGACTCTTCATCTCAGAGAGGTTTGCGAAAAATTTTGGGAAAACGTCAACGACTGCTGGCCTATTTGTCAAAAAAAAATAGAGAACGTTATAAAAAATTAATTGCTGAGTTAGATATTCGAGAGATAAAAACTCGTTAACTTGAAGCCTAATACCATTTGAACTTTTATCCCTTTTCATTTTGACGAACTCTTCTTTTTACGTTCAAATAATGCATGGAAGAATGACTCGTAAAAAAACTTATGATTGCACCAACTACAAGAAAAGATCTCATGATAGTAAATATGGGCCCTCAGCACCCATCAATGCACGGCGTTCTTCGGCTGATCGTTACTCTCGATGGTGAAGATGTTATCGATTGTGAACCAATATTGGGTTATTTACATAGAGGTATGGAGAAAATTGCGGAAAATCGAACAATTATCCAATACTTGCCTTATGTAACGCGTTGGGATTATTTAGCAACTATGTTCACAGAAGCAATAACCGTAAACGCACCCGAACAACTAGGTAATATTCAAGTCCCGAAAAGGGCTAGCTATATAAGAATTATTATGTTGGAATTGAGTCGTATCGCTTCTCATTTGTTATGGCTAGGCCCTTTTATGGCAGATATTGGGGCACAGACCCCTTTCTTCTATATTTTTAGAGAACGAGAATGGATATATGACCTATTCGAAGCTGCTACCGGTATGCGTATGATGCATAATTATTTTCGTATCGGAGGAGTAGCTGCCGATTTACCTTATGGTTGGTTAGATAAATGTTTGGAATTTTGCGATTATTTTTTAATCGGCGTTGCTGAATATCAAAAACTTATTACACGGAATCCTATTTTTTTAGAACGAGTTGAAGGCATAGGCATTATTCAGGCAGAAGAAGCATTAAATTGGGGTTTATCAGGCCCAATGCTACGAGCTTCCGGAATAGAATGGGATCTTCGTAAAGTTGATCGTTATGAGTGTTACGATGAATTTGATTGGGAAGTTCACTGGCAAAAAGAAGGGGATTCATTAGCTCGTTATTTAGTACGAATGGGTGAAATGGCAGAATCCGTAAAAATTCTTCAACAGGCTTTAGAGGGAATTCCTGGGGGGCCGTATGAAAATTTAGAAATACGCCGCTTTGATAGAATAAAAAACCCCGAATGGAATGATTTTGAATATCGATTTATTAGTAAAAAACCTTCTCCAACCTTTGAATTGTCCAAGCAAGAACTTTATGTAAGAGTGGAAGCCCCAAAAGGGGAATTGGGAATTTTTATGATAGGAGATCAGAGTGTTTTTCCTTGGAGATGGAAAATTCGACCACCAGGTTTTATTAACTTGCAAATTCTTCCTCAGTTAGTTAAAAGAATGAAATTGGCTGATATTATGACGATACTAGGTAGCATAGATATCATTATGGGAGAAGTCGATCGTTGAAATGATAATTGATACAACAGAACTAAAAGTTATCCATTCTTTTTCCCGATTTGAATCCTTAAAAGAAGTCTATGGGATATTATGGACACTTATCCCTATTTTGACTCTTGTATTAGGAATCACACTAGGTGTACTAGTAATTGTTTGGTTAGAAAGAGAAATATCTGCAGGAATCCAACAACGTATTGGACCTGAATATGCCGGGCCCTTGGGAATTCTTCAAGCTCTAGCAGATGGGACAAAATTACTTTTCAAAGAGAATCTTCTTCCATCTAGAGGAGATACTCGTTTATTCAATATTGGGCCATCCATAGCAGTGATATCCATTTTTCTAAGTTATTCAGTAATTCCTTTTAGTTATCGACTTATTCTAGCCGATCTTAGTATTGGTGTTTTTTTATGGATTGCCATTTCAAGCCTTGCTCCCGTTGGACTTCTTATGTCGGGATATGGATCAAATAATAAATATTCCTTTTTAGGTGGATTAAGGGCTGCTGCTCAATCAATTAGTTATGAAATACCATTAACTCTATGTGTATTATCAATATCTCTACGTGTGATTCGGTGAGACATAAACTTTCCATATTTCTTTCTAGCAAGAAAGTTGAATATATATTTTTTATTCAGCGTCGGAGTTGATAAACTAAACCGGATAGTTAGATGAGTGAAATCAAACGGCTTCCTAATTTGCTGTTAAAGCCATTCAATCTCATTTCCTATGTACAAGAATTAAGTCGTCAAAGTAAACAGTATCAGTTCTTATGTTTATTTTACCCCAAGTTAGATTGGTTGATTAGTAATCATGGCTTGAAGCGGGTTCAAAAGATCAACCCCCCGGTTTTTACTATATTTACTATCTATTTCCGCGGATGTATTAGTATTAACTTACTGGAAGATTCCAAAAATGAGTGGATGGTTAGGAAGACTAAGATACACAAAGGATTAGTAATGGAGATTATATAACCTTTTCAAGAGGATATTTCTACCAAAGTAATTCGAATTGGGGCTTTAAGTTGGTAGAAATTATTAAGAAGTACTCCCCTAGATTTTGATCCAGAGTATCTTCCTATCCACCGGTTAAGTAAATAACTATCAAGAACGAAGAAATCTTTTATTTGGGTAATGCCGCTCGCTCCCCCTTTCCCGGGAAAGTAGAATAGGAACGAAAAAAAGTGGAAAGACTAGAATTGCAAAAAGAAATCTTTTTTATTCATCTATTTTTCGATTTTATCGATAGAAATCGAATCTTTATTGGGTAATAAAATATCTTATTTCGTAATAATAAAAAAAAAAAAGAATAGGTGGAAATATCTCTGTGTTATTTCTCCAAAAAGTTTTTTATTCAAATTAAAGATAAAGTTATTAATCAACAAAGAAAAATACAAACTTTTAAAAGATGAGATCAATTCAGAAGCACTTTATTTTTTTAATTATAACTAGCAGACGGAATTTCATAGGTTGAATTCTAGGCTTTAGGATAAAAAGGATAAGAGTTTGACTCTCTATTGATCACGGATCCCACAAGGGGATCAAGATCAAAAATGTTGAAAGGCCATTAGAGTTTTTTGTGACCTACGAGGAGCCGTATGAGGTGAAAATTTCATGTACGGTTCTGTAATAGCGACGGGAACAGTGATGTTATCGCCGACTATGATTATCTAACAGTTCAAGTACAGTTGATATAGTTGAAGCGCAATCCAAATACGGTTTTTGGGGATGGAATTTGTGGCGTCAACCTATAGGGTTTATCGTTTTTCTAATTTCTTCTTTAGCCGAGTGTGAAAGATTACCTTTTGATTTACCAGAAGCAGAAGAGGAATTAGTAGCGGGTTATCAAACGGAATATTCAGGTATAAAATTTGGTTTATTTTACGTTGCTTCCTATCTAAATCTACTAGTTTCTTCATTATTTGTAACAGTTCTTTACTTGGGAGGTTGGAATCTTTCTATTCCCTACATATTCGTTCCTGAACTAAATAAAAGAAGTCAAGTTTTTGGAACAATAATCGGTATCTTTAGTACATTAGCGAAAACTTATCTGTTCTTGTTCATTTCTATTGCAACAAGATGGACTTTACCGAGATTGAGGATGGATCAACTATTAAATCTTGGGTGGAAATTTCTTTTACCTATTTCTCTAGGTAATCTATTATTAACGACTTCGTCCCAACTTTTTTCACTGTAAAGAACTAGAATTTTTCTATCTTCAAAACTTGTCTCAAACAAGAGAAAGAAACAAGTATAAAATTATTTTTAGATATTCCGATATGTTCCCTATGCTAACCCAGTTGTTGAATTCTGGTCAACAAACAATACGAGCAGCCAGGTACATTGGGCAAGGTTTTATGATTACCTTGTCCCATGCAAATCGTTTACCTGTAACTATTCAATACCCCTACGAAAAATTCATTGCATCGGAGCGTTTCCGGGGCCGAATACACTTTGAATTTGATAAATGCATTGCTTGTGAAGTATGTGTTCGTGTGTGTCCTATAGATCTACCCGTAGTTGATTGGAAATTGGAAACTGATATTCGAAAGAAGCGATTACTTAATTACAGTATTGATTTTGGAATTTGTATCTTTTGTGGTAATTGCGTTGAGTATTGTCCAACAAATTGTTTATCAATGACTGAAGAATATGAACTTTCTACTTATGATCGTCATGAGTTGAATTATAATCAAATTTCTTTAGGTCGATTACCCGTGTCCATAACGGGCGATTACACAATTCGAACAATTTCGTCGAATTCACCTCAAATAAAAAATCTATAAAACCTTTGCATTTCCAAATCCCCAATCACTTTGTAATTTAAGGGAATCGGTTTTTTGCTTGTTCAAGATAAAGATAAATGAGCAAATGGTTGTCGAGAATCGTGATTTATTTGGATTGAAAATTTATTTCTATTCGAATAATTAATGATTTAAAAAATAAAAAAAATAAAAATATATAATTTCAAACTATGTTTTTGAGAATAAGAGTAGACCAATAACTGGATCTACCTCAATCCACACCAACCACCCTATTAACATTTTCTTCAATTAAGAATTAAGAAGTATCCTAAAAAGACAAATAGGATAATTCCGCCTTTTCCCGGGCGGTTCAACAAAGTCATGAAATATTTGGATTTACTTTTTCTATAAAATAAAAATGGATTTACCTGGACCAATACACGATTTTCTTTTAGTTTTTCTGGGGTCGGGTCTTATCTTAGGAAGTCTTGGAATAGTTTTATTTCCAAATCCGATTTATTCGGCCTTTTCATTGGGATTGGTTCTTTTTTGTATATCCTTATTCTATATTCTATCGAATTCTTATTTTGTAGCTGCTGCGCAGCTCCTTATTTATGTAGGAGCTATAAATGTTTTAATTATTTTTGCTGTCATGTTCATGAATGGTTCAGAAGATTACGATTTCGAAGATTTTAAGCTTTGGACCGTTGGGGATGGAATTACTTCGGTGGTTTGTACAAGTCTTTTTATTTCACTAATTACTATTATTCTAGATACGTCCTGGTATGGGATCGTTTGGACTACAAAATCAAACCATATTTTAGAGCAAGATTTGATAAGTAATAGTCAACAAATTGGAATTCATTTATCAACAGATTTTTTTCTTCCATTTGAACTCATTTCAATAATTCTTTTAGTCGCTTTAATCGGTGCGATTGCTATAGCTCGTCAATAATATATAATTATAATAAATTTTTTCAAGGAAGAATTCTCAAATAAATCAAAGGAAAAAGAATCTAATCCTTTAATTTGAGTACCCGCCTAAAACGAAAATCCAATCAATTTCTTTTTAGATTGATCTATTCCCAACCAATTCCCTTGTTTTCTTCCATACGTATTAGAATCGACTGGATTGAATTATTGTTCAGATTGAAATGAATCAAGATTGATAAGGAGTTGAGTAATGATGCTCGAACATATACTTGTTTTGAGTGCCTTTTTATTTTCTATTGGTATTTATGGATTGATCACAAGTCGAAATATGGTTAGAGCCCTTATGTGTCTTGAACTTATATTAAATTCGGTTAATATCCATTTTGTAACATTTTCTGACATGTTTGATGATCGTCAATTAAGAGGAGACATTTTCTCCATTTTTCTTATAGCTATTGCAGCCGCTGAAGCAGCTATTGGATTAGCTATTGTTTCATCCATTTATCGTAATAGAAAATCCACTCGTATTAACCAATCCAATTTGTTAAATAAATAATATGAATCATAGAAATTCGAATAGTCATAAATTACTCCCAACTGGACGGTTTGATATGGGTAAGGTATGATCATGTTTGCCGAAACATAAGAAATCAAAGCACTTTTGCGCCTGCTCAGAAACAATTCAAGTACATCGATTCGGATCACTCATTGATTCGTCTGGTATTTAATTAGAAGATTGATTTATTGATTTATAAGTTAGTTTACTAGACCGAAAATTCATAATGTTAAAAATTGTATAGATACAATGTCACACTCAGTAAAGATTTATGATACATGTATAGGATGTACTCAATGTGTCCGAGCTTGCCCCACCGATGTGTTAGAAATGATACCCTGGGACGGATGTAAAGCTAAACAAATAGCTTCTGCTCCAAGGACTGAGGACTGTGTTGGTTGTAAGAGATGTGAATCCGCCTGCCCAACAGATTTCTTGAGTGTTCGGGTTTATTTATGGCATGAAACAACCCGTAGTATGGGTCTAGCTTATTGATACGTTCCATAAAACTCTACTTAAAATCCCTTTTTTTTACCGACAAAATCCGTGCCCAAAATAAAATAAAAATAGTTTGAGCACGGATTTTTATAGCCCAAGTCTATCTTGTCTTTACCACGAATCATTTTCCTTTCTTAACAATAATTGTTGTTTTACCAATATTTTCGGGTTCCTTAATTTTCCTTCTTCCACATAAGGGAAATAAAGTAATTCATTGGTATACTATATGTATTTGTATTCTAGAACTCCTTCTAATGACTTATGCATTCTGTTATCATTTCCAATCGGATGATCCATTAATCCAACTAGAGGAGGATTATAACTGGATCCATTTTTTTGATTTCCATTGGAGACTAGGGATAGATGGACTCTCAATAGGACCCATTCTATTAACGGGATTCATCACTACTTTAGCTACCTTAGCGGCTTGGCCGCTTACTCGAGATTCTCGATTATTTAATTTCCTGATGTTAGCAATGTATAGTGGGCAAATCGGATTGTTTTCTTCTCGGGACCTTTTACTTTTTTTCCTCATGTGGGAGTTAGAATTAATCCCCGTTTATCTACTTGTATCCATGTGGGGAGGAAAAAAACGTCTCTACTCAGCTACAAAATTTATTTTATACACGGCGGGGGGTTCGATTTTTCTTTTACTGGGAGTTCTTGGTGTCGGTTTATATGGTTCTAATGAACCAACATTAAATTTGGACATAGTATCCAACCAAACCTACCCCTTAGCTTTGGAAATATTATTCTATATTGGATTTTTTATTGCTTTTGCTGTCAAATTACCAATTATACCACTACATACATGGTTACCAGATACCCACGGAGAAGCACACTATAGTACTTGTATGCTTCTAGCCGGAATCTTATTAAAAATGGGAGCGTATGGATTAGTTCGAATCAACATGGAATTGTTTCCCCACGCGCATTCTATATTTTCTCCTTGGTTAATGATAGTAGGTGCAGTGCAAATAATCTATGCAGCTTCAACATCTCTGGGTCAACGAAATTTAAAAAAAAGAATAGCCTATTCCTCTGTATCTCATATGGGTTTCATAATTATAGGAATTGGTTCTATCACCGATATGGGACTCAATGGAGCACTTTTACAAATAATCTCCCACGGATTTATTGGTGCTGCACTTTTTTTCTTGGCTGGAACAACTTATGATAGAATACGTCTTATTTATCTTGACGAAATGGGTGGGATAGCTATCTCAATGCCAAAAATATTCACGATGTTCAGTAGCTTTTCGATGGCCTCTCTTGCATTACCAGGTATGAGTGGTTTTGTTGCCGAATTAATAGTATTTTTTGGATTCATTACTAGTGAAAAATACCTGTTACTAACAAAACTATTAATTACTTTTGTAATGGCAATTGGAATGATATTAACTCCTATTTATTTATTATCTATGTTACGTCAGATGTTCTATGGATACAAGATATTTAATGTTTCAAATTCCTATTTGTTTGATTCTGGACCACGAGAGTTATTTCTTTCGATCACCATTTTTTTACCAATACTAGGTATTGGTATGTACCCCGATTTCGTTTTTTCACTCTCCGTTGAAAAGGTTGAAGCTATTCTATCTAATTTTTTTTTATAGAAAGTTTTAAAGTTTTAATGAATTTTACAACCATTTCTCGTACAATGACAAGAAGAAGGCTTTTTCTTCTTCTTGTCATACGTTAAGTTGAAATTCATTTTGAACTGGCAGGAACCCCAGCGAATCACTCAATCTTTGATTCACCTCGTTCTCGCCAGTTCGCACCAAATTATTTGCTCGTATGTGCGCCTTAGACTTTTCTATTCTAAGAACCCAAAAATTTCATTCTAATTTCTAATTAGAATGAAAATGAACCATAACTATGTAGTCCTATTCCTAATAAATTGACCCCAAAATAGCATGTCCAAATTATAAGAAATCCAATAGACGCCACAATTGCTGAATTTCTACCTTTCCATTTTTGATTTGTTCGAGTATGCAAATAAATCGCGAACACCAGCCAAGTAATAAAAGCCCAAGTTTCTTTTGGATCCCAACTCCAATAGGATCCCCATGCTTCGTTAGCCCACACGGCTCCAGAAAGAATTCCTATGGTTAAAAAGATAAATCCTAGACTAATAACCCGATAACTCCAAAAATCCAATTGTTGAATCAATTGCGATTTGTAATAATTCTTTGTAGAAAGAAAAGAAGTATTTTCTAAAAAATTACTTTGTTCAATCATTAATTCGATTTCACCAAATAAAAGCGACCCGTTCAAATGTAATAAATGATTACTTGTAGTAATCAAATGTCTCTTTTTTCTGACTGTAAGGACTAAAAGTGATACAGATAATAATGATCCGCACAAAAGGGCTGCATAGCCTAATATCATCATACTTACGTGCATTATTAACCACTCCGATTGAAGAGCGGGTACTAATATTGCGGATTCCCGTATTTCCGTTAAAAGGCCTGAAGTAGCAAAGCCTTGGGTAAAAAGAGCACTGGGCCCAATTATTGTGCTTATAATATTTTTCTTTTTTTTGAAATATGGAACTATTTGAAAAAGGGAAAAACTCCATGACAGGAAGATTAGTGATTCATATAGATTACTTAGTGGAAAATGTCCCGAATAAATCCAACGGGTAACTAATAATCCCGTTATGCAAAAAAAAGTTATTATCATGCCCCTTTCGGATGAATCATACAGTTTTACGATTTCATCAACAAAAAAGTTTATCAAATGAATTGATATTAGAATGGAAACGATCGAAAAAGCAATCTGAGTAAATATATGCTCTAAGGTTGAAAATATCATCATAAAAAAATTTTAAAGGAGGAGTCCCTGAATTATAGAATCTAAATGTCCAATTGAATTCATTATAGGATTTAATGACTTTTTTAGTCGACGACATGCCGCTACTCGGACTCGAACCGAGATGCTCTAGCACTGCTTCCTAAGAGCAGCGTGTCTACCAATTTCACCATAGCGGCCGGTCTTGAACTGATAATAGCCTATGAATAAGCAAGGGTCTAGATTTAACAATTCAATTGGATGGGATGTTTTTTAGGAAAGATTCAAATAGATAAATAAAATTTCGTTCCATAGGTATTTGAAGGTTCATTAGTTTTGTTTAAGGTCTTCATTTTTCGTGAATTTGATACTCCCCTCGGCTTGAACTCTTGTAAAACCAAACAGCCCTGTATCTGAATTATATGAATTAAAGGATAAAACCCCCAATTGGTTTTTATCGTTTTTATCAATGAACTTTTTTTTATTGAAAAAATGGATTTTTGATCATTCAAAATTTATACATATTCTCCAGAATATCTTACCTAAGTTTTTTTAGGGGGGGGTTGATAAGAAGAGATATATCAAAATCTATATATGAATTCAAAGAAACAAAAAAAAAAGAAAATTGGAAAATAGGTTGATGGGGAAAAAAGACTCCCCACCTTGGTAATGAAAAAATAAGTCAAATTCTATTGTGTTTTTTGTTGAATTTTAAAATTAGGTTTTGGTAAGCTAAAGAGAAGAATTCTTGTTCTACATATTCTAAGAATGAAAATACGAAATTTTGGAAATGAGCCGAGTCTATTTTTGACTCAGGTTTTAGGTTTTATTACTTATTTTGGATTTGTTTGTTGCACAAAAAAACTTTTGGAATTCCCAGTAGAAAGAGATTTCCCCAAGGAAAACGCTTTTAACGCTGCCCAATACCCCTTCTTTTTCCAACAATTTTTACGAATACGCTTTTTTGATGCAGAAGTACGTTTTTTTGGAACTGCCATTTCAATTTAAATTGAGAGATTACTCATTGGTATAGCTGGATGTGAAAGACATTTAGTGTTTACAAAAAAAAGCGACGCTTTGCTAATTCATTGGATTTTTTTTAGAGAATATTGTTCCAATAAAAAAGAAAAGATAGGTGAAAGGTACGGGAAAAGTACACAAAATAGTAAAGAATATTTTTTTATTTGTTTTTTTCCATCTCTTAAAGTATCCGTCAAAGAAATTGCGTTTTGATTGATATCTTTCTTTCCCATTATTTCCCATTCAAATTGCTATTTATTAAATTTCTAGATTTATAGATCCTTTATGCAATAGCAAATGGAATTCGTTGAATAATGAATAATAATATATATACAAATAATGAATATTGACTGGTTTTTCCTTCTCTTTTCTGTCATATTGAATTTAGATGGAATATACAATACCTTGAGAAGCGCAAAACCCCTTGCTTTTTAGTATGTTTAATAAATACTAAAAACTTTTGAAAATTGTTTTTCAATTTCGGAAAAAAGACTTAATTTGACCCTTTCTTCGCAATTTTCAAATTCAAAGGAGACTTTAAGTTTTTTTCCTATGATTTGACCAATTGTAACTTCTTGATTTGAATATTGGAAGTATTTAGCAGAAAGAATACATAAAAAGAAATACAAATTCAAAAAATTCTATTTATGTTCGCGCATATCTTGATTTTTTATTGACTCTTTTCAAAAGAGGGAAAATCCGGCGAATCGGAAACCATTAATATGAATTAAGAATTCAAAAAAAACTTTTTTTTATGGAACAGACGTATCAATATGCGTGGATCATACCTTTTGTTCCACTTCCAGTCCCTGTCTTAATAGGAGTAGGACTTCTTCTTTTTCCGACAGCAACGAAAAATCTTCGTCGTATGTGGGCTTTTCCGAGTATTTTATTGTTAAGTATAGTCATGCTTTTTTCAATTAATCTGTCTATTCAGCAAATAAATAGCAATTTTATCTATCAATATGTCTGGTCTTGGACTCTCGATAATGATTTTTCTTTAGAATTAGGCTACTTGATCGATCCGCTTACTTCTATTATGTCAATGTTAATCACTACTGTCGGAATTATGGTTCTTATTTATAGTGATAATTATATGGTTCACGATCAGGGCTACTTAAGATTTTTTGCTTATATGAGTTTTTTCAGTACTTCAATGTTGGGATTAGTTACTAGTTCCAATTTAATACAAATTTATATTTTTTGGGAATTGGTTGGGGTGTGTTCCTATCTATTAATAGGTTTTTGGTTCACAAGACCTCTTGCAGCAAATGCTTGCCAAAAGGCATTTGTAACAAATCGAGTAGGAGATTTTGGTTTATTATTAGGAATTTTGGGTTTTTATTGGATAACGGGTAGTTTTGAATTTAGGGATTTATTCGAAATATTCAATAATTTGATTTTAAAGAATGAAGTAAATTCTCCCTTTGTTACATTGTGTGCTGCTCTAGTATTTGCTGGTGCAGTTGCTAAATCTGCACAATTTCCTCTTCATGTATGGTTAGCTGATGCTATGGAAGGACCCACTCCCATTTCAGCTCTTATACATGCTGCTACTATGGTGGCAGCGGGTATTTTTCTTGTAGCTCGTCTTCTTCCTCTTTTTATAGTTATACCTTATATAATGAATTTTATCTCGTTGATAGGTATAATAACAGTGTTATTAGGAGCTACTTTAGCTCTTGCTCAAAAAGACATTAAGAGGGGTTTAGCCTATTCCACAATGTCTCAATTGGGTTATATGATGTTAGCTCTAGGAATGGGGTCTTACCGAAGTGCTTTATTTCATTTGATTACTCATGCTTATTCAAAAGCATTATTATTTTTAGGGTCTGGATCTGTTATTCATTCAATGGAAACTGTTGTTGGATATTCTCCGGATAAAAGTCAGAATATGGTTCTTATGGGTGGGTTAACAAAATATGCTCCGATTACCAAAACATCTTTTTTGTTAGGTACACTTTCCCTTTGTGGTATTCCCCCCCTTGCTTGTTTTTGGTCCAAAGATGAAATTCTTAATGATAGTTGGTTATATTCGCCTATTTTCGCAATAATAGCTTGGGCCACGGCAGGATTAACGGCATTTTATATGTTTCGGATCTATTTACTTACTTTTGAGGGGCATTTAAATGTTTATTTTCAAGATTATAGTGGTCAAAAAAATTCAGCTCTATATTCAATATCTATATGGGGAAAAGAGTATTCAAAAAAAATGAACAAAAATTTTCGTTTATTAACAATGAAAAATGGAAGTTTATCTTTTTTGAAAAAAAAAACATATCGAAGTAATGAAAATATAAAAAAAAGAAATGCAGAACAATCTTTTATGAATATTTTGCATTTTGAAAATAAAAAAGTTTCTATATACCCGTATGAATCGGACAATACTATGTTATTTCCTTTATTTGTATTAGTTTTAGTTACTTTGTTGGTTGGATCCCTGGGAATTCCTTTTAATCAAGATCAAGAAGGAATTTCCCAAAATATGGATATATTAACTAAATGGTTAGCT